ACAACTATGGTATATGATGATGCGTATAATAGTGAGGTAGTATGGGACAAAAAATAAATCCACTTGGTTTCCGACTTGGTACAACCCAAAGCCATCATTCCCTTTGGTTTGCACAACCAAAAAATTATTCTGAGGGTCTACAAGAAGATCAAAAAATAAGAGATTTTATCAAAAATTATGTTCAAAAGAATATGAGAATATCCTCCGGTGCCGAGGGAATTGCCCGCATAGAGATTCAAAAAAGAATCGATTTGATCCAGGTCATAATCTTTATGGGGTTCCCGAAGTTATTAATCGAAAGTAGACCGCGAGGAATCGAAGAATTACAGATGAATCTACAAAACGAATTTCATTATGTGAACCGAAAACTTAACATTGCTATCACAAGAATTGCAAAACCTTATGGAAATCCTAATATTCTTGCAGAATTTATAGCCGGACAATTAAAGAATAGAGTTTCATTTCGAAAAGCAATGAAAAAGGCTATTGAATTGACTGAACAAGCAGATACAAAAGGAATTCAAGTACAAATTGCAGGGCGTATCGACGGAAAAGAAATTGCACGTGTCGAATGGATCAGAGAAGGTCGGGTTCCCCTACAAACCATTCGCGCTAAAATTGATTATTGTTCCTATACAGTTCGGACTATCTATGGGGTATTAGGCATCAAAATTTGGATTTTTATAGACAAGGGAGAGGAATAACAAAACTTTTATTGTTTTTCCGTCGATAGAACAAAAGGGGGGAAACTCATTCATTCTTTTTCTGGCCAATCAAACAAATTCCGAATTCTTTAATTCTTTTAATTCTATAGGGTTGAATAAAAATTAGATTGACCTTTTGTTTTGATATAATTGCTATGCTTAGTGTGTGACTCGTTGGTTTTAGGGGGTTGGGATTAAAAAAAGACCGGCGCCCAGTAGTATGAAAACCAACCCATCGCTTCATATTATCTGGATCTAAAGAACCTGTCAAGATATGCCAAATCGGTCATATCTTTGTAGCAACTGAAATTTTTTTACAATTAAACTTTAATGAATTCTAAGTTTAAAACAAAATACAGAACAAGAGTGTGGATAAATGGAAGGGTGAGAGAAAGAAAGAAAAAATATCAATGATATAGAATTCCAATATGTAAGGTCTATGAGTCCTCTCATAAAAGACAGTGTAATAAAGCATCAAAACTAATTGATTCATCCATAATGAAATATTAAATGAATCCTTCTTATAGATTATAGAAGAAAAAACTCAAGAGCTTCGAGCCAATAAAGACTAATAAGATTGACTCAAGGATAAATTGGATTAGAAGCTTCGTTGTAGAATTCTGACCTAACCATTTAGTACGAAGTGGTGGGGACGAAGGAACCTGTGAATGCAAAAGATTTTATTGAACAAATGAATCTTAATGATTCACTCGTTGGGATGGCGAAATGAACCGGAAATCAATTCATCTATTCGGAGAAATGACGAACAAGTGCTAGGACTGAAATAGAAATTGCAAGAGTCAATATTCGCCCGCGATAATTTTTTTTTTTTTTAATTTGAATTGGTAAACCTGGATAAAAGACAAAAGAAAATAAAGATTTAATAGGACGTTCCAAAAAAAAATGATTTTTTATCCAATTTTTTCTAAAAATGTTCTAATATCTAGGCAAATTAATTGCAATTCCATTTTGAATCCTTTTATTCGCGAGGAGCTGGATGAGAAGAAACTCTCACGTCCAGTTCTGTAGTAGAGATGGACTTCCGAAACAACCATCAATTATAACCCCAAAAGAACTAGATTCCGTAAACAACATAGAGGACGAATGAAGGGAATATCTTATCGAGGTAATCATCTTTGTTTCGGTAAATATGCTCTTCAGGCGCTTGAGCCTGCTTGGATCACATCTAGACAAATCGAAGCGGGTCGACGAGCAATGACACGAAATGCACGCCGTGGTGGAAAAATATGGGTCCGTATATTTCCAGACAAACCAGTTACAATAAGACCCGCCGAAACACGTATGGGTTCGGGGAAAGGATCCCCTGAATATTGGGTAGCTGTTGTTAAACCGGGGCGAATACTATATGAAATGGGCGGAGTAACTGAAAATATAGCTAGAAGGGCGATTTTAATAGCAGCATCCAAAATGCCTATACGAACTCAATTTATTATTTCGGGATAAAAATGTAGAACCAACACAAATGAGTCTTGGGAATGAAAGAAAACCGCAGGTTTCTTTTTTTTGACAAACAATATTTCTTTTATTTTCTTCATCCTTTGCAGTGGAAGAATAGACTCAAAACTTCATATGATTCAACCTCAGACCCATTTAAATGTAGCGGATAACAGCGGGGCTCGAAAATTGATGTGTATTCGAATCCTAGGAGCTAGTAATCGCCGATATGCTCATATTGGTGACGTTATTGTTGCTGTGATCAAAGAAGCAGTACCAAACATGCCCCTAGAAAAATCAGAAGTAGTAAGAGCTGTAATTGTTCGTACCTGTAAAGAACTTAAACGTGACAGCGGTATGATAATACGATATGATGACAATGCTGCAGTTGTGATTGATCAAGAAGGAAATCCAAAAGGAACTCGAATTTTTGGTGCAATCCCCCGCGAATTGAGACAATTCAATTTTACTAAAATAGTTTCATTAGCTCCCGAGGTATTATAAAATAAAATGGGAGCCTGATATCTTTGGGATCTTTGAAAAGAAATAGATTAAGAACTAGATTAATTCGTAGATTATGTCTCACGCATATACCTGGAAAAATTCATATTCATAAACCAATAAAAAACATGTTAATTAGATCCAATTTTGAGGCACCAAAAATTTTACTTCATCATGGGTAGAGACACTATTGCTGAGATAATAACCTCTATACGAAATGCGGATATGGATAGAAAAAGAGTTGTTCGCATAGCATCTACTAATATTACCGAAAATATTGTTAAAATACTTTTCCGAGAAGGTTTTCTCGAAAACGTCAGAAAACATCGAGAAAAAAACAAAAATTTTTTGGTTTTAACCCTGCGACATAATAGAAGGAATAGGAAAAGACCCCATACCTGTAGAAATTTTTTAAATTTAAAACGGATCAGCCGACCCGGTCTACGAATCTATTCTAACTCTCAACGAATTCCTAGAATTTTAGGTGGAATGGGGATTGTAATTCTTTCTACTTCTCGAGGTATAATGACAGACCGGGAGGCTCGACTAGAAAGAATCGGCGGAGAAATTTTATGTTATATCTGGTAATCCTTTTAATATCCAAATGGGATCCGAAACCTATTCCTATTTGTAAAAAAAAAAGAAAGGGGTGAGTTGTCTAATATCGTTTCTCCTACATTAGTTGATACTTCAAGGGGGCTTTACCTGAAATGAAAGAACAAAAATGGATTCATGAGGGTTTAATTACCGAATCGCTTCCCAATGGCATGTTCCGGGTTCGGTTAGATAATGAAGATCTGATTATAGGTTATGTTTCAGGAAAGATCCGACGTAGTTTTATACGGATACTGCCAGGAGATAAAGTCAAAATTGAAGTAAGTCGTTATGATTCAACTAGAGGACGTATAATTTATCGACTCCGAAACAAGGATTCGAAAGATTAGGTGGTTTTTATTCAATACGATTCGAGATGAAAAATTGCAAGAAACTTATTTTCTACCAAGAAGTAGATTCAGAATTAAGATAAGGAATGAAAAATATGAAAATAAGAGCTTCCGTCCGTAAAATTTGTGAAAAATGTCGACTAATCCGCAGACGGGGGCGCATTAGAGTAATTTGCTCTAACCCGAGACATAAACAAAGACAAGGATAATCAGACTCACCAAAGGAATAAACGTACAAATAAAGAATCTGTTTTGACATCAAATGGATATATTCCATATATTTCTGACTCATATTTATGAGATGCTACAATATGGCAAAAGCTATACCGAGAATTGGTTCACGTAAAAATGTACGTATTGGTTCACGTAAAAGTGCACGTAGAATACCAAAGGGAGTTATTCATGTTCAAGCAAGTTTCAATAATACTATTGTCACCGTTACAGATGTACGGGGTCGGGTCGTTTCCTGGTCCTCGTCCGGTACTTGTGGATTCAAGGGTACGAGAAGGGGGACGCCCTTTGCCGCTCAAACTGCAGCGGCAAATGCTATTCGTACAGTAGTAGATCAAGGTATGCAACGAGCCGAAGTCATGATAAAAGGTCCCGGTCTCGGAAGAGACGCCGCATTACGAGCTATTCGTAGAAGTGGTATACTATTAACTTTTGTGCGGGATGTAACCCCCATGCCACATAATGGCTGTAGACCCCCCAAAAAAAGACGTGTGTAGAAATGAAGAGTGAAGAAATTTCAAGAGAAACAAGAGAAATAAATAATTCAATCAAATAAAATATTATTACTATGGTTCGAGAGAAAGTAACAGTATCTACTCGGACGCTGCAGTGGAAGTGTGTTGAATCCAGAACAGACAGTAAACGTCTTTATTACGGGCGCTTTATTCTGTCTCCACTTATGAAAGGACAGGCCGACACAATAGGCATTGCGATGAGAAGAGCTTTGCTTGGAGAAATAGAAGGAACATGTATCACACGCGTAAAATCTGAGAATGTCCCGCATGAATATTCGACTATAACGGGTATTCAAGAATCGGTCCACGAAATTATAATGAATTTGAAAGAAATTGTATTGAGAAGTAATCTATATGGAACTTGTGACGCGTCGATTTGCGCCATGGGCCCTGGATATGTAACTGCTCAAGATATGATCTTACCGCCTTATGTGGAAATCGTCGACAATACACAACATATAGCTAGCTTAGCAGAACCCATTAATTTGTGTATTGGATTAGAAATCGAGAGAAATCGGGGATATCTTATCAAAATGCCACATACCTTTCAAGATGGAAGTTATCCTATAGATGCTGTATTCATGCCTGTTCGAAACGTGAATCATAGTATTCATTCCTATGAAAATGGGAATGAAAAACAAGAGATACTA